AAATAATTGATTTTTTGATTTTACTTTTCTTTGTTGATGTAAAATGATGTTTCATTCAATAGAAAATTTTTACAATGCAATATATTCTTACCCTACTTTATTATATTTCCATACTTTAAATAGATGAGAGATTTGGAAATTTGCGTTCGTAGTTTTAAGTTTTATTTTATAAGTTATAAGTAATTTTTTTGTTGCAATTTTTTGTTATTTTAAAGAAATAAGTGTGATGCAGTCTTGTATTCGATGGAGCTCCAAGGATCTAGCTACAAGCATCGGTCTTTCGAATAGGAAATTCAAAAATAAAATGGGAACTCTATAAAAGATAATCGAAATTACTCGTTTTAGAACTTGGTTGAACCAAAAAATCTTTTTTTGCATGATTGTCTAATAACTTTTTTTCTTCTCAGTTGCTCAAGATATTATCTGAATGAACCTATTGCTGAATCTAATGAGTTAAACGTAAAGTCAAGTTAAAAGTTTTATTTATTTTGATTTTCTTAAGGTTACTCTTCGCTCTAAAATCATTTCGATTTTGATCATTTCTTCTATTGTTGATTTTAGTCCCTACTAATTTCAAAATTCATTGTTGAATGAAGTTATACGACGCATCTCGTATGGTTAGGTTACCAAAAGGGTATTTAATGAATTGGTTGATTAAAATTCCAGGATGGGTAGATGTTACAGATGATGAATTTATTTCATTTTATATACTTGTTACTTTCTCTTTCTTGGTGCCATCTATAATGATAGATAAATAACAAACTTTCAATTGAACTTATTCTTTCAATTGGTATTTTGGGGTATTCTCCTATTTTTATTTTTCAAAAATGGAAACTTAGGTAAGTGCTTTCTAAAGATATGTATAAAAAACCTATTTCATTTAGCTCCTTAATGCTTACTATAACTAGTTATTTTGGTTTTCTACTAGCAGCTTTAACTATAACCTCAGCTCTATTTATTGGGTTGAGCAAAATACGACTTATTTAAAATTCATATTTGAAATGAGCAATTCATAAAACGAAATCTTTATGTGATATTTTCCTTATTCCATAATTACGTATGGTCCCAATTATCAATTGCCGGTCATTGAGATTCATATCCATTCGTATTAATATTTAGGTATAGATATTCTTTTTTTTCTTTCAAACAAATTGAAATGATTGAAGTTTTTCTATTTGGAATCGTGTTAGGTCTAATTCCTATTACTTTGGCTGGATTATTTGTAACTGCATATTTACAATACAGACGTGGTGATCAGTTAGACCTTTGATTACTTATTATCTCTTTTTTTTTTTTTGATTGACCTCCTCCTTTCTTTTTTTTTAATACACAGGAGGTCAAATTCCTATTGCTGTGCAAATTAATGAATCTAGATCTAGCTCAGTCTAATTTTGACCTAAGACTAAACAATCACGCTCTGTAGGATTTGAACCTACGACATCGGGTTTTGGAGACCCACGTTCTACCGAACTGAACTAAGAGCGCTTTTTTATCCGAATAGACTATAAAAAGGGGATTTATGGATAGTATCATAAAAACGAAAGATTCTGTCTAATTTGAATTGATCTTAGGTGATCCCCCATTACTGCTACTTTGAGCAGTAATGACTAGGGATGACAGGATTTGAACCCGTGACATTTTGTACCCAAAACAAACGCGCTACCAAGCTGCGCTACATCCCTTCCGTTGTTCTACAGTGTCATTGTATAGAATTACTGCCTTATTTTCCACATTGTTATTTCGTCCATTGATATACATAAATTTCTCTCCTTTTAGTCTTTTTGGTCTCATTTAACCTATTATTTAATTTAATATCATATACAAAACTAAATGAGTATTGTATTTTTCGTAAATGCGTAGCAAGATATTTTTTTAGTTTTAAGATTTTGATTTTACGAAAAGACAGAATCTTATTTAACGGATCATTGTACAATTTAATTTAACTTAAGGATTAGGTGTATAACTTTAACCGGTCCTTAACTACATATGCATCTGATCATATATGCATTATCTTTATTTTCATTTTATGTATTACATTTTTGTATTACAATAAAAAAAACTAAAAGGGAGGTTTTTCAATGCGAGATTTTAAAACATATCTCTCCGTGGCACCAGTACTAAGTACACTTTGGTTCGGGGCTTTAGCAGGTCTGTTGATAGAGATTAATCGTTTTTTTCCGGATGCGTTAACATTCCCCTTTTTTTCATTATAGTTAAAGATTAAAGATACAATCAAATATCCATGACTAACCGCGCCTCTCCTCTTTTCTCTTTTTTACCTTTTTCGAATAAGGAAGGAAAGAGAAAAAAGAAAATAAAAGTGGATTCAACAGCTGCGAGACTCGAGCTCAAGTTTGAATTCTCGAATGAAATTAAATGTAAATGAATATTAATCATAGAGAGATGGGGTTAGAATCGAAACTGCGCAGAATATAAGGAAAAGGTATTCCAATTGAAATAGAGTTTAGAAATTTTTGTATTACTTATTATTTTACTATGACTTTGATTTACTATAGTTGTTATAATTGGATTTAAATAACTTCTGTTTTTTCTTTCGTTTGGAATCGAAAATATGAGTAACTAAAAATCGAAAGTTTAAAGTAAAGGAGGATTCATGCCCAAGGGTAAAGATGTACGAGTAACGGCGATTTTGGAATGTAACAGTTGTGTTCGAAAAAGTGTTATTATATAGGATATCAGCGGGCATTTTCAGATATACTACTCAAAAGAACTGGCGCAATAGGGCTAATCGATTAGAATTGTGTCCTTATTGCTACAAGGATACGATTCATGAGACGATAAAGAAATAGATCGAACTGAGTATCTCTATGGTACCCTTTTAAGGAAGAGGATATAAAATAACTCAATTCGATTTTAATTAGAGTAGCTTTAACTTTAAAATGAATTAGAATTAATAAAATAAATAGGAAATAGGATTTTCGAGATACGGAATAAACAAAAACAAACAAACCATGGATAAATCCAAGCGATCTTTTCTTAAATCCAAGCAATCTTTTCGTAGGCGTTTGCCCCCGATTCAATCGGGGGATCGAATTGATTATAGAAACATGAGTTTAATTAGTCGATTTATTAGTGAACAAGGAAAAATATTATCTAGACGGGTGAATAAATTGACCTTGAAACAACAACGATTAATAACTATTGCTATAAAACAAGCTCGTATTTTATCTTTGTTACCCTTTCTGAATAATGAGAAACAATTTGAAAGAACTGACGAGTCGATTGCTAGAACTGCTGGTCTTCGAACCAGAAATAAATAGGCTTAATCTTTCTTCACTTGACTCATCATAATTTTAATCTGAAGTCAAATGCAGATTAGTGTTTTTTCGACGATCTAGATTTGATTAGCGTGTGGTAAGAAAAAAACAAATCGTAGAAAGCTTTTTTTTATTGAATGCGTTCATTTATTTTGACTCCTTTAATCATATTTTATCATAGGAATTTTGATTCTACCTTCCCGGGGAAGAAACTCCGGGAAACTCCGTTTAAATTCTTCCGGTAGATTTTTTATAATCTACTTCTTTTATTATCTCATTCGAAATCATGGAAAGACAATTCCTATTTGATATAGCTATTTGTGCAAGTATTTTACGATTAAGAAGTAACTGCCTCTTGTGCAGATTATGTATTAATCTACTATAACTATAGGATACGAACCTTTCGCGAATTGCTGCGTTTATTCGAATGATCCACAAACGACGAAAATTTCTTTTTTTATTATCCCGATCCCGATGAGCCGAAACTAAAGCTCTTATTTTCTGTTGAGTAATAGTTCGAGTAAGTCTTGAATGGGCCCCCCGAAAGCTTGACGCAAATAAACGAATTTTTGTTCTACGTCTACGAGCTATATATCCCCGTCGAATTCTAGTCATTGAATAGATGAAACTTTGACGAATAACTAATTGATTTCTTTTCTTTCAGTTAGTCTTTTACCCTTTCCTAATTTAGTAATAACAAAACGGATGTTTCCAATGTATAAACTAAAAATTCCACTGGCTTTGGCTGCTATAACCTTCCCAACCACGATTTTTTTTTTCGGTATTTCACTGCGAAATAAGAAATTGTATTCTGCGATAAGTGTAAAAAATAGAGTAAATAAAAACTATAAATGGATAAAGAGAAAGAAATAGTGGGTTCCATCGTTTCTATGGTGACTTCTTAAACGCTGAGGTCTTCTCTATACACCGGAGCCTTTCCTTCATTGAATCAACGTTATTGGTAACTTGTATAGTTCATCCTTTTTGGCTCTACCCATGAATTATCTAGTAATAGGTCTTTCACAACGAGATCTAGCTATACAGTAACGGTATTTAATTATGAAAATTAGCTGGGTAGCTGACCCTCTTATTCCGTTCTTGCCAGAGTAGGAACCCAATCTTTATTTAAAATAAAATAAGCTTTCCTCCGCTTAATGGATAACCGTTTGTTACCAATGGAAAATTGCTTCTCATCTTGATTGGATTTGGACCGAGAGAAACCATAAAATTCATCCATAATCCAATGGGGGGTTAGGATAGATTTTATTATTTTTTTCATTTTAAAATAGTGTTAAATGTTAAAATAGTGAATTCAGTTTCCGCTTCTATCCTATCCGCTGGTACTGATCGTTGATACTGGAAATGGCTTTTGTGCCAGATCATGATATGATCGAAACGAGTCGCGCATACACCCGAGTACATGTTCCTCGACGCTGAGGGCATCCCCGAAGAGCGGGGGATTTCGTGACCTTTCTGATTGGCTGTCTTGTATTTCTAATAAGTTGTTTAATAGTTGGCATACTGAATTGTATAGATAATGGACTGGTTTAGATTGATCCTAACCGGATGATTGTGAATTACTTTAAATAAACTCAGAGATAAAACATAGATTTGGATTTGCGTGAAATCCATGTTATTTTCATTCAACCGCTACAAGATCGACAATTCCATAAACTTGTGCTTCTGTTGCAGACATAAAAATATCTCTTTCCATGTCTTCAGATACAACCCATAGGGGTTTGCCTGTTCTTTGTACATAAACCCTTGCGAGGGTTTCGCGCAGTTTTAGCAGTTCTTCCGCTTCCAGGATAAATTCTCCCGTTTGTGCCTCGTAAAACGAACTGGCAGGTTGATGGATCATTACCCTGATGATATAACATACTAAAAAGTCCCTCTATCTCGCGGGATGATGATGAAGTCAAGAGAAAAGAAAGATAAAAAAGAATAGAAAAAGATAGAATCAAATAACCGTACGGGCATCTTTTGTGCATTGCATATGCATACGGCTCTACACTCAAATTGACCTCTCCATGCCATTCAAGAAAGAGACGAATATATTAGACCCAGATGGTCAAATGATCAAAATGCCACCCTTCTTTTTGTAATAGTTAAAAATACTATGATGGCTCCGTTGCCTTAAATTCAAATATATTAATTATTTTTTTTGTCTGTAATTCAGCAATCCCAAAGTTTCTTTTTGATCCAATCAAATAAAAATAAGTAAAAATCTTGTTTTTTTCCTACTCTTTACATAATATAAATAGTGTTAAGAGCCAAAAACAAAAGAGCTTGTGACGCTGAACTGGATGTCCGATAAATAAAATAAGAGAAAATTGGAAATATCCTTTATTTCATACTACCCTCTCGATACATAATCTAATTTGTTGACAATGCAAAAATTTATCATATCGAATTCGAGGTGCCATGCTACTATTACTTAATAGTCTATTATTACTTACTATTCATATTTCATAGGGCGAAGGCATAGTCTTCTTTTTTGTTTTTTGTCTCAAAAAAACCCATTGGCGCCAAGCGTGCGGGAATGCTAAACGTTTGGTAATTTCTCCTCCGACCAGGATAAAAGATCCCATTGAAGCGGCTAACCCCATGCATATTGTGTGGACATCTGGGCGCACAAATTGCATAGTATCATAAATAGCGACTCCAGGTATTACCCAACCCCCGGGAGAGTTTATAAACAAATACAGATCTTTGGTATCATCTTCGATACTGAGATATATCATAAGACCAATAAGTTGATTTGAGATCTCGCTATCAACCGCTTGGCCTAAAAAAAGTAATCTTTCTCGATAAAGTCGGTTGATTAGGGTCCAAGTGTATCCCTTAGAAACCGTACATGCACCTTTTGATGCATACGGTTCAAAAAAATTGCGAAAAAAAGAATCAATGTATAGATTCCAGTCCTCTTTCTTTTCTCATAACAGGCTCTTTCTGTCTTCTAATGAAAGGTTTTTTCTTCTTCAATAGATATGATTTTTGACTAAATATATATAATAAAAACATCACTAATAATAAAAACATCACTAAACTGATTGAATTAACTTCTCATTGATGTATTGTTTCATCGAGATTCAATCCAAATCACGATGGTATTTTCTTGTTACTGATTGGGTCTCTTTCAGCTTCTTAGGTTTATGCTCTACTCTGGGTAAAGATTTGCCCGAGTTTTATTTGTACATATAGGACAAAGGCCTCCATTACCATTTTTTTTTATTATGACTTTCTGCCCCCTTGTAATGAATGTATTTCATACCCTTTAATACCAATACCAATACCAAATATTTCGTAACACTAACTCGCTTGACAAATAAGCTAAATAGGAATCATTTATTATAAAACTAGGAATCGTAGATATATTACCAATCAATTGGTTTTTTCTAAACAGAGCCTGGATACTTCATTTTTTTTTGTAGTCCAACCAAGTCAACCATAAATTATTCGAAGCAATGTAATATTAATCCCCTAAAATATATCTAAATCTAATTGAACTTCACGCTCCAAATTTCTGATGATTCACCGAATCTTTCTTGGGCGAAACAGAGGATATCTCGATCGGGGGAGAAAACGGGAAAAAAATCCCATATGACCCAATATGTCTGACAAGTCGCACTATACGTCAATCCAAGATGCATCTTCCTCTCCAGGACTTCGAAAAGGTACTTTTGGAACACCAATAGGCATTAAATGAAAGAAAAAAGAAGTAAGTACTGTATTTCACTTTGATGGGGAAACGTAACAAAATGATTTTATTGTCTTTATAATATAATATATATTGTATTGGTTTTTATGTCGTATTTATTTTATCCATAGATTAGAAAAAATCATAAAGAAAAACTGAATGACTAAAGTCAAATTTTTATGAATAGAACGATGAATAAGTATGTACGCATTCGTTCAGAGAAATTGGTATCAACCCCCATTGCGTATTGGTACTTATCGAGTATAGAATAAATCTGCTTAGCTTTGTTCCTACGAACAGAGTTGTTTCATTGTTTTATTACCAACAGAATAGAACAAATATTAGCCCTTGTTCGTTCGGAAATAATCCACTGAACAAGGGAAGTACATAGAATAGTCATAGTACAGTCTTTTACAATGCAATAAAGTTACATAGTGTCTATTTATCTTTGATAAAGGGGTATTTCCATGGGTTTGCCTTGGTATCGTGTTCATACCGTTGTATTGAATGATCCCGGCCGGT